AAGTCTTTTTTATCATCGAAAAAATACAAGAATTTAAATTAATTCTCGACTAGTACTGATTCGTGGGGAGAGCTAGATTGGTACAATTGGTGGTAGGGTCCTATTCAGTATTTCAAGAGATACCGCACAGGTTTTACTTTTTCTATTGGTTCTGATCCATGGAATTCAATATAATACCCACCCGGTTCCCGAGAGCATACATACAAATTGGATTCCTTCATTGTGTGATACAAAATGAACTTGACCTTAACAGAGTTGGCGCGCCAGAATCCTTTTTATATTCTATTAAAACCACCTCTTTATTTTCTAGCTCCTATTTTTGGGAACCTCAATTCCTAATTGGAAAAAATTTATCTATCTCACTTCCATACTTAATTTCGGATATGATATATGTTCCGGTTTCAATCCAAGGAAAGAAGCTTCTTTTTTAATAAAAGAGAGATCAAAGAAAGATGAAAGATCTGCCCTACTCCGCTTAATAAGGAAATGAATAATATTTCTTCTCCTGTTTTTTCTTTGATGAAGGAGTCCTATTGAAGCAAGAGTAAACTCCAAAAAAGTACATTTATAAAAAAACGAGATCTTTTCTACCCTAATCCAACTTTATCACACCTCTTTGTCTTCCAAGAAATTTAGATCATAACAAACTTAATTAGTTTCGAACTTCACCTTTTTTCCATTTCATTTCAACTGTTTGGGTTTGTGACCAATTGAAACGGAAGACGGGTCAGATGATACCTCATCAGATGGTTGGAAAGACGGTAGGTTATAGAAAAGAATGAAAAAAGAAAAGGGATTCTTTGTTGTATCAAGAATCCCCTTTTTTTAATTCGTTATGGATAAAAGATCCTCCTATGTTATACTATTCAATTCTCGACAATGAATCGATCTGAAAGCTCAGATATTGTTATTCATGATATTGATCCGATTAAATATCAAATAACATTGGGATGCAATTCATTTCATTGAATTTAGAGAAGAAGATTTATCATCTCTATGGGATTAGATCCCGAGTTATTGTGAAGTAAAAAACGATGGGATTATGGAAGTAAATATTCTCGCATTTATTGCTACTGCGCTGTTCATTCTAGTTCCTACTGCTTTTTTACTTATCATCTACGTAAAAACAGTCAGTCAAAATAATTGATTCGAATGAAGCTTGACTTCTTTTTTATTATCAATGATTGAAGAAATAAAAGGGATTTTCATTCCACGTCTTAAATGAAATGAGCGGACTAGAATCAGCAGTATATGAGATCTGGTAGTATGGTAGAAAGATATCAATTTCTTTCTACCATACTTTCTATTATTGTATTGTCTAAAGTTGTACTGGTACTGTATAAAGAGGTATAGGCTTCATCTAGATTAATCTACAAGATGTATCTTGTATCTTCATATATGTACATATCTATAAATTTCATATATGTGATGTACATCATGTAACTAACACCCCAATTCTAGTTCTTCCTTGCATCTATTTTCTTTGTTTGATTGAAAGATTCTTTTTAATATAGTCCATTACTGTAATCCAATATAATTTTGAAATGGATATTTAATATTTCAAATCCCTTTGCAGAACGATATATGAAAAAATGGCTACAGTTTGATTACTCAACTCAATTAGTAGTGCTTTTAGAGTCCACTTCTTCCCCATACTACAAGTGAAAGGGAAAATGTAAAGACTACCATTAAAGCGGCCCAAGCAAGACTTACTATATCCATGTAAATTATGTCCCCTATCTCTATGAATATGAAGGAATTCGTCCATTATTGATCACTAATAATAGTGGAATCTATGGTGCAGAGTCAAAAAGGGATTATGACCAAACGCTATGGATCAAACTATCCAAAAAATCCACCCACAACAAGTTCCTATATAATTTATGGTAGAATAGGGAAGGATTCACCACAAGCAAGATACATAACACAGGGATTTTCTTTGTATTATCAAGGAAATCTTTTTTAATGGAAGATGTAGGAATAGTAAGGCCTATTGTTTAGTTTCTTTTGTTGCCCTTCAGAAGCAAAAAGCATAAAATATACAATCCAGGTAGATCACTACCTACCCCATATCTCTCCAAAATAATGTTTTTACTTTTGGTTTCCTCTAGAATCTATTGTTTCTGCTGAGCAAAAAAATAAAGTATTTCTTTTTTTTGTAGATGAGGCGGCACCCGGATTTGAACTGGGGTAAAAGGATTTGCAGTCCCCCGCCTTACCACTCGGCCATGCCGCCAAACAAACGGATATAAAATAGAGGGAACGCTCTCTTCTTTATTATTTCTTTAATCTCATTGTCTTTCTCCCTTTCCTAAACCCCCCCAACCCTTTTTTTGAACCCAGTTGATTCCCTTTGATTGATTGTATGGTATCTCAACTCTCAAAATAAACAACACCTAAAAACTTCCCCCTTTTTTATCTTTCAAAAGCAAATGTGCTTTTTCAGTTACAGAATGAAAAATGCAGGGCAAATTGGAACCATTAACTATTGACTTGAATC